AAAGATTTAAATCATTAAAATAAAATTTCTAATATGAAAAAAAAAAAGAATATAGATTCTATATACTATAGACTCTATAATATAGAATAAAAAAAAAATAATCAAAAAATGTTTCACTATAGAATTCTATCTATTAGACTATAATTCATTATAATGATAACTTAGAATAATCAAAGATAACTAAAAAGTAAAAGTAAATAATTATATATAAAATATAATTCCATTTTTTCATTTAATGAAATGGTTTATTATCTTTTTTATTACAAATAGAAGCAAAACAAACAATATGCTTATTTTTCGTTCAATCAAATAGGAATACTACGGTTGGAATTTTATGATAAAATCGAAAGTAAAGCCCCTTATCGGATTTGAACCGATGACTTACGCCTTACCATGGCGTTACTCTACCACTGAGTTAAAAGGGCCCATTTAACTCAATTTATCAATAAACCACTAGTTACTATGAGTTTAATGTATATAATTATTATATATTTCTAATTATTATAGAATCTATTCTAATTCTATATTAGAATTATATATGTACATAAATATTTCTTATCCACATAGGGGCTCATTTTGGAACGATCAATTTGATTTACCCAGTAAGTAGTATGGGAATGAACTAGTGAGTCTAGGTAAAATGGTTTATTGATATTGTATTTGATCAATGCAATGAATTGTTTCAAAAGACCAATCCTAATTGAATTGAACCATAGCATAATGAAATTCATTTGATTGATACATGTACACATCAACCAATTCAACATAGATCCAAGATATTTCATTGATAAAGCAACTTGTCGATAAAAACAATGTAATATATATAATTGATAGATAATTAATATCACTCTATTCAAAAATATTATAATATTTATATATCACTCTAATTATTTTAACTATAAGATATAAAATAACTATAATTAATGAATCTATAGATTCATTAATTATAATATTCATTTTATTAATATAATAATAATATTGATTTTTTAATCAAAAGTGAGTAGATATATAATCTATATCAAATTCTATATATAAATTAACTAATAGAACTAATAAATAACAATTGAAATTTGCAAAAAAAAAAGATCAAATAATTTTGATAAAAATACAATTTTTTATAGAATTGAAAAATGGTAATTAGAATGAACCATTCATAAAATAAACATAAATGACAAATTATAAAATTCTATGGAATCATGAAAGACATAAAAATTCTTTGAATTGATTCACATTATTCCATTTTATTTATATTGACAATTTCAAAAAACTATTCATACTATGATCATAGTATGATGGCAGTTAGGCAAGTGGGCCCCCATCGTCTAGTGGTTCAGGACATCTCTCTTTCAAGGAGGCAGCGGGGATTCGACTTCCCCTGGGGGTAGGGTACTACGAAAGAAAGTGGATCAGGAATTATCAAAAAAAGAAGCCTAGAATCGATTCTTCTTGGGTCGATGCCCGAGCGGTTAATGGGGACGGACTGTAAATTCGTTGGCAATATGTCTACGCTGGTTCAAATCCAGCTCGGCCCACTAATTAGCCGATCCACCATGAAAGGTTATAACCCTTTTTTCTTCTTCATAAATATTTGATACGGAAGAATAAAAAAAAAAAGTCCAATTTTTGGATATCTTTCTACTGCTACTTATTTGCTATGTTTTTTTTTTCAAAAAATTATTATCTTAATAATAGTCTCGATACAGATTAGGATCCGTAAGTATAAAGTTTAAGAAAAGAATAACGAAAAAAAAAAGTTTTTTTTTCGTTATTCTTTAAAAGGTTGATTTTAGTACCAGTTTATTTTGCAATAAATAAAAATGACTAATAATCTATGCTCCTCTCATTAAAGTGCATGTCCGTGTGTATATCAATACATTACTCGCGTCTCTGTTACAATATGTAGATTTTCATCTACATATAATCTAAAATCTACATAGATCCACATAGAAGGGGTTTGCAGGCAATGAAATCATAAACATATATATGTTGTACATTTTTTTCCCTGGGATTGTAGTTCAATTGGTCAGAGCACCGCCCTGTCAAGGCGGAAGCTGCGGGTTCGAGCCCCGTCAGTCCCGACACGGATCCAAATCCAATCAAAATAGATATATCAATTCATCTCTTTCTTTATTGGAAAAGAAAGAACAAATAACATAACAGAATTTTTGGATCTTTCTTATTTTATAGTTTTTATATTTTATTTTTTCACATTTAAAATGAAACAAAATAAATCTGGAAATTTTCAGTTTTTCAAGAAGTACTTTTTCATGAGAGAAAGGCATATGTAGATTAGTACAATTATTGGTAAAATCATATTCAGGATTCAAACAATAGATACCAGAATGGACCTGGCTTTTTGAATTATTCCCGATTGCGGGAGTACTATATGTTTCCCGGGAGCACATACAAAAATTCCATTTGTACGATACAAAATCAATTTCACATAGTTACTTTGATAGACTTTTTAAAATATCTTTCCGATTTTGTGTAATCTCAATTATTAATTAAAATGACAAATTTGAATTTTAAAGAATCTATCTCATTCAAATTTCACAGTGGACTTTTGATATATATGTCCCATTCCTAATTGAAGTAAAGAGGATATTACTAAGATCAAACAAGGATTCCATCTCTTTTAGCGAAGTCATTTTTTATTATTTTTTTAGTTTAAGTTAAAAAAAGTTTGTTTTTTTTTATTAAATGATAAATAAAATACTAAAAGAAACAAATTTGTGATTGGATCAGTAATCAAATTTAGAATTTGGTATGGATAAAAGATCTTCCTATGTTATACTATTCAATTCTCGACGATGAATTGATTTAATAGTTCAGATATTGTTATTCATGATATTTTAATACGATTCGATATCACGCGATGTAATTCATACTATTGAATTTACAAGCCAAAGATTTATCATTTATATGGGATTAAATCCTGAGTTATTGCGAATAAAAAAAAATGAAACGATGAAATTATGGAAGTAAATATTCTCGCATTTATTGCTACTACACTGTTCATTCTAGTTCCTACTGCTTTTTTACTTATAATATACGTAAAAACAATCAGTCAAAGTGATTAATTTGAATTAAACTTGAATTTTGAGTTCTTATTAAAGGATTCAAATTTAGCGTCTTAAATGAAATGAGTGTACTAGAATTATCAGTATTCTACGAGAGCAGTATTCTATGAGAGCCGATAGTATGGTAGAAAGATATCTATGAATCCTTCTACCATACTAGCTTTTAGAGTTATTGGAGTGTGTAAAGTTCTACTGTATATCTAATGTTAATGTATATAGTATCCCAATTCTATTTCTTTGCTTCATCCATTTATTTCATTTATGTTTATCTTGATTCTAATCAATCTCGAAAGGCAACTCTTACTCTTATGATTCGAATTCATCGATTTCTGATTCTTTTCAATATGAACCCTGATATCCGTCGGAAGAATCAAATCAATGATGGAAAAAAATGTTATGGGCATATAGTAATAAAATAATATTTTTTTACCATTCTAGAGAAGTAATTGATTGAACAATTTAAAAATGATAGAGGAGTTCGGTTCCGTGGAAAGGTCTTCTCTTTGGATTTCAAAAATCATTAGCAAACCCCATCTTTAACGTTTAAAACATGATATGAAATTAGCAAAAAAAAGCATAACTAAAATAATTAATAAAACGAGTGGTAAACATGCAATATGTGAGTGACTAGCCCGACGAAATATCTTATTACGCGGAACATCTTATTGGACAACCACTATGTCTATGTTCTTTTGGGTCGAAAGTATATATAAATTTTCAAATTACTAAGCAAAACTTTTTTCTTTGAACAGGAAAAAACAAATAAAAGTAAAAAAAAAAAAAGGCTCGGCAGAACAATCTATAAAACAATTGATACAGTTTGAGGTTGATTCCTCAATTAGTAGTACTTCTAGAGTCCACTTCTTCCCCATACTACGAGTGAAAGGGAAAATGTAAAGACTACCATTAAAGCAGCCCAAGCGAGACTTACTATATCCATGTGAATTATGTCCCCTATCTCTATGAATATAAAAGAATTATTCCATTATTGTTCACTAATCATTATTGTTCACTAATAATAGTGAAATCACTAGTGTAGAGTCAAAAAAAAATTCAGGCACAACACCATTCACCATTGATGAAACAATCAATTAACAAACGAATTCTTATATGATTTTGAGTCTAATGGAAAAACTTTGCCTTTCTTTTGTTGCCCTCCATTTCATTTTTTTTTTAAGTTGAGAACCAAGTTAGATTACACATACCTACTCCTTTCTCATTTGGTCTAATCTTTACCATCTATGAATTGTTTCATAGAGTCGCTTGGTAGACGGCCTATTACATTCGTGACTGTGGGTTACCAAAAAGAAGGAATTCGCTTTATCCCTAACGCGGATGCTTCGAATCAAGCAAATAAAAAGAGTCCTTTTCTTCCACTTGCTTCTACTGGAAAAAAATGCAAGGTATATCAGTAAAACTAAAGGGAGAATTTCAATTCTTTTTTTGATGAGGCGACACCCGGATTTGAACTGGGGAAAAAGGATTTGCAGTCCCCCGCCTTACCGCTCGGCCATGCCGCCAAAACGATACAAAATATATGAGAATAGTCCTCTTTTTTTTTTATGTGTATCTGCAATCCCGTTTTCCTTTATTTTTGAGTTTAGGAAAAAAATCAAGGCCTTCCTTTTTTTCTATTGAAAAAAAAATATGTATTTTCAGTCACAAAAGAAAAACTTCAGGAGAAATGGGAACCGTTAACTATTGACTGTAAATTGATGAACGATTCTTGCATTTTAATTGCAAATTGTGTTTCTCTAATGATATAATATAATTCAAAAAATTACCAAATGTATACCTAACTAAATCTTAATTGATACATAATCAATCTGTACTAATCAGTATTCATTCTTTTCAAGAAAAAAACCTTCTGAATTTCAATTATAACTGCAATTATAAGTATATGGAAACCCCAGAACATAA